TTTTTTAGTGGGGCGATAACTTTGAAAAAAAAGATTACCTATCTTTTCTTTCATCTCTGGCGAAATACGATCGGGAGGGGCTAATTCAAACCCCTCGGGTAAAATAAGAACAGCCCCCACATTCAAGGCACCTTTTTTACCATTGGCAAGAACTTGTTTCAGTTGCATATCATAAGGAATTCGAACAACTGCTTCAAATACAGTATCCGGAAGTACTGCTTGGGGAACCTCAATACTCACGGGCTTATTGGCTAAATGACAATTGGCGCATACAATACGGCCAGTTGCTTCGCGTGGATTTTCATAACCCTGCTGTGCAAAAATGGGATATGCATTTGAAATGGATGCCCGAGTTATTATATATATGATGAGCGATACGGAAATGGAGCGAGTAATCTCTTCTTTTATCCAAGAAAAGGTCTTTCTAGTTTGCATGGTCCAATCGTTGATCCCAAAAATTTCTACAATAAAATTAGGTGGGTTCCTAGTAAAGTTCCCTATCTACCAAGCTGCTATTTACTGAAAAATTTGTACTAAAATCTAGGAGGAATCCGAATCTCTTGGATGTATAGAAAAAAGAAGTGTATAATATAAAAACAGTAATATTTTGAATGTTTTACTTATGGACAAAATAACAAATATGAAAAAAACTAACAAACATTCCGTTTGGATCAGTGGATCCTTTTTCATTTCACTCACTTCCATTTATTGAATCATAAATCACTACAAGCGACGGAGATATACGATTTAAATAATCGAAGACCCAATATTTAAAAATCGTATCACCAATGACTGGAAGAATGGAAGCAAGGACAGGTAAAATTTGATCATTATGAGTAAATCCAAAATCTTTGCAGACAGAGCCAATCATTAGTTCCCAAACGCCGGTTGAATGGTATCCTAGACATAATTCGCTTAAAAAAAGAATAGAAAGAGCTTTTATTGTGTCATTTAAGTTATATAGGAATTCTTGAACCCAGGAATTCAGAATAATAAGTTTTTCTTTACCTAGAATATAATAACCGCTTATAATAACGAAACAGATTAGATTAGTGGAGAAGCGCAAAATTGTATGGATACGATCCTCATTGTGTATCTTGATCCATTCGATCGTTTCTTTTTGGATTTCGATACGAAACTTCTGTAGATGAGGTTCCGGGTATTCCTTTATCATTTCGTCCAAGAGGAGGAGTTCCTCTAATTCTATGAATTTTGCTAGAATACTCTTTTCTTGAGTATCATTGAAAAAAGTTTCGGATTTACTTGTATTCCACCAATAAATAACCCAAGATTCCAGACTTTTTTTAAATAAAAAAGAGATCCACCAGGGCAAAAATACTAGAGATGTAAAATAGAGAATAGAGGTAAATGTTTTTTTTTTCATTTTTTCATCTGTGAATTTTTAATGAATCCACTTCATTTGTTAACCCTATACGATCTAAAGTCTTGTATCAAGCATAAGTTTTATTACAAAGCTTCAAACCTATAAATTTCGAATAGTATAAAAATAAAAAGAGAATACCCTTTTTCTATATCTTTTTCCAAAATTCTTTTTTTGATCTATGAAATGAGTCCCGTTATTTAGATTTGTTTGGTACTTACTTACTGAATTTAGGGAATTTACATACGCATAAAAAAAATTTGGATTAAGGGCAATTAAAGGGTTTTGTTTTCGAATTTTTCCGTATTATAGAATATAAGCTGTTTTTGATTCATTAGAATTCTAAAAAAATTTCAGTTAAATTATGTTATAAGAAAGAGGACTCTTGACTTCGGATTTTGATCTTGATTGACCTCCCGCTAAGAAAATTGTTTATTCTCCTTCAGTTCATTTCAAAATACTTCAATTGGTACACCCAAGAAATAGGCCAATTTCGCCGCCTTTTGCTCAATTTCTTGTGTCTCAGCAGTACGAATCAAAGGAATGGAACCCTGGCCTCGGATTTCCAAATAAAGGATGTGTCGAGCATAAATACCCTCTTTAACTTCGATTCTGATCGACTGAATATCTTTCATAAGGAATCGGAGTAAGATGCGACGGTTTTTTCCAGGAAATCCCCAACGAAAAATACACACTATCCCTTCTTTTCTATCGAATCGATCATAACCACTACCCACATTCCACGAAATTGTGCACCATAAATAAGAGCTAATAAATAGACCGGCGATCCCGTAGAACGACATTACGATCCCTTGTGGAAAAAAAATTATTTGTTGAGACGCAAATAAAGATATCAAATTTCTGTCAAGATAACTGGAAATTCCAACTAATAAAAACCCCAAAGAACCTAAAAAAAGTATAAAGGCCCAGCAGAAATTGCTTTTTTTTCGAGACCCCGCTAGAAGTTCTATCCATAGATGTTCTGATTGCCAACTCATACTAGATCCAGTTCTATTTTATTCGAAGCGGGAGACTTGCCCAAATCAATTTGACTTTCCTTTTTGTTCCAAAGGAACTTTCACCGACTCTCAATATTCTTATGTGAATCTTTATAAAAAATTCCTTAAATCTAGACTTAGATCTAAAATAATAATAATAATAGCTTTCAAAAAAAATCTCCTATTTACGTACATATAGCCCCATCCCCATGGGTTTTCCATTTAGTTCAGACATAGGCCCCAATTTCAATTTCTTTTCAATTAGCCAATTTACTGATATATCATATTTACGTTTGCACACGTTTACCCTTCATTTATGTTTGATATGTTTAAATAAAGTCGCATTTTATACAATATTCTACTGAATAAATATCCGTGTTATAATCGAAGTCTAAGTCTCTAAGTCTTGAAACAAATACATGAAATTTCCCTCATCAGATCTATCTGATTTAAAAAAAGATTTAAAAAATCTTGTTTTTTTGCACATGAAGAGATAAAGAAGCCATTGCAATTGCTGGAAAGACTAAGCCTACTAAAGGCACAAAAATAGGGGGTAAGTTGTTGAGAATTGTCATAGAATGTGCACCTCGATTCAATATTTGATCTTATTATTTATTTTTATATTAATCTTTTTACCTATTTTTGCTATATTCTGTTGTTAGAAACATAGCTTAGATTTGTTCTAATTCGTATAAAATTATATTAACTAAGTATATCTTAGTGAATATATAGAATAAAGTGAATAAAGTGAAATGCAGGGGGTGTACAACTAACTAAATGCACTTTTTACACACGAAATATAAATATTGAAATATTAATCCACTGGTTTTCTTCCTCTTTTCCCCTATATATTTTTTATCTTTTTCTTGTCTTTGAACTTGAATCTTTCATTTTCTAATTCTAATTTGACTTTAATAAATTTAAAAAAGAGTTTTTCCGCAATAAATTTAAAAAAGAGTTTTTCCGCTTCGAAATTCCCGGCAAATTCGTTATTGGTTATAATCCATCCGAAGGTAAGAAAAGAACACAAAATCCGTTTTATTTCGTTTACATTTACCTTGTCCAGTTGAATTTCGCGAAAGAAAGATTTTAGATTGTTGATCGAGGGTTCCCCATTTAGGAATTAGGAATATAGAAGGATAGTGCGGATAATTTCTTTATCCGCACTATCCTTCTAGAATTTTTTCTTATGCCACCCCCCAAAAAATCCATTTTGGGATTTTTCCTTTGATTTCGATAACTTAAATTATTAAGTTAGTAATCCTTTGATTTTCGGAGTCAAAGGCAAAAAATGGTGTAGTTGTAATAATTCGCTCAAAACCCCCTTTAACATTTCACGCGGTATTATCGAGTCCAGTAAACCCTTTTCAAATGCAACTTCGGCTACCTGTGAACCTTCAGGTACGGGAATCTTCAAGGTGTCCTCAATCACCCTTTTACCTGCAAAGGCAATATAAGCGTCGGGTTCACTAATAATGATATCCCCCAACATACCAAAACTTGCTGTCACCCCACCAGTCGTAGGAGATGTAAGCATTGAGATATAAAATGGCTTTTTATTATTTTTTTTATAATAAAACAAAGCCGAAGAGATTTTTGCCATTTGCATCAAGGCCAAAGAGCCTTCGTACATGCGGGCTCCTCCGGAAGCACACACTATAATAAGGGGTATTTCTAGACGGCTAGAATACTCAATCAAACGAATGATTCGTTCCCCCACTACGTATCCCATGCTACCTCCGATAAAGCTAAAATCCATAACTCCAAGTGCTACGGGAATCCCGTTTAGCTGACCTAAACCTGTTTGGATGGCTTCGGATAATTCTGTTTCATCCTGATCAGAGAAAATGCGCGAGACGTAAGGCTTGTCTTCTGCCTGTTCCTCTATGTCCACCACGAACTCAACGTCCGCTAATAGCTCCTTTACCTTGTCCCAATCCTCTTCAGTCCAATAGCGCCACCAGTCCACTTCGGCCAATTGGTGACACACGTCTTTGACTTTATCCGAATACCATTGGTCCTCCCAATGGTCCTCCCCTTTTGTATCTATATTTTGGTTTTCGTCTCGATGCGGAAAAAAAGTCGGAATAAGAGGAATACAAGGAGATTCCATATCTTCTAATTCCTGATTCTTAATAAAAAACGGAATACAAAGAAAAGAATCGAATTCTTTTTTCTCCGAGTCGTCTGACTCGTGGTCTGACTCCGACTCTGAATCAGAGTCAGAATCGTATACAAGAGGACTGTTCTTTTCTTTTTTGAATTGCTCTATCTTTTGAAGCCATTGCCGTCGCCGAACCACCAGTGATCGAACCACTGCTTCAGAATATGTAGTATTCTCGAAAGAGCAATATTCCAGATCACCAAAAGCACAAACCTCTCCAAAAATATTAGGGTACGATAGGTCATCATATCCTGATGGCTCAATAGTTTGATGAGCCTTCTGTCGTTCTCGATGAGAGCTCTCGTCTGTGGGTCGTCGGCCAGGAGCCATATAAAAAATATCCTGAATGTGGTGAAGGTTTCCTTCACCATTTCTTGCCAGATCCAACCCAGGACCTCCCCCAAGTTGGTCATTTGGTTCTCCAGAATCCGACGGACCAGTGTTCGAAGGTCGTTCAGAATCTCCATTGCCAATATCAATAATATTTTGCATACCTGGTATAGGATAGCCATTAATAGGCACAGGAGCCACAGTATTAGCATACTGATTTTGTATAAAAGGCGCGTTACCATTATTAACGCCGGATACAAATTTAACGATACCATCTGCCAAAGACTTTTCAGGAGCTGGAAAAGGATTATCAAAAATACCTTCAGGATTACTCGGATCGTCCGGATTAGTATCCAGAGTTGCCTCAATATCACCAAGAGGCTCTTTTCGATCACCAAGAGGCTCTTTTCGATCACTATCAAAAGAGTCTGTTGATAGTGGAAGATCAAAAATATTATCGATCCCCCCGTCACAACCACTACCACCACTAGAAGGATATCCCTTCTTATTAATTTGATTTTCCTGCCACGTCCCGTCAAAACCGTTTTGATTTTCTTTATTTTTTTTTTCAATAGTTTCATCATTTTCTGATGTTGTTTTCTCAACAGCAACAGCTTCGTTATTTTCCGTTTCCGGTTTCTGTTGTTTATGTTTATCTTTCTCGTCTGTCTCACTATTTTTTGTGTCTGGCTCATAAGGCAAGATTTCCCCCATTTTTACAAAAGAATTATTCGAGTTATTGTTCTCGAAGTGCTCCTCGGTTTGAGAAGCATAAACCCCAAAATCATGCTTTTGAAAATTATCTTTTTCGCCCAAAGTATTTTCAAAAGTCTTTTCAATATTATCTGTTTCGCCCAAAGGGGCTTCCCCATCACCAGTATAGGGGTTTTCTACCGCCTCATGTTCATCCCACGTCCAGGGATCAAGGGCGGGTTTGCTTTTGCTCTCTGGATCGTCAAGTATGTGATCCAAAGGTATCCAAGTCCCGGAGTCAATTAGGAGCTCTATTCGAAGCGAGCTAGGCAATTGCACATGACAGTCGCAATATTCACAGACATAAAGCCATGTCTTAAAGAAATACCTTCTGTAATTCAGCGTAGAGCACTCTTCACACTTGACCCAGAACCGGCTATAATCTGGGGCCTCTGGCTCTGGCTCTGGCTCTGCCTCGGCCTCGGCCTCGGCCTGGGCCTCTGCCTGGGCCTCTGCCTCTGGCTCTGGCTCTGGCTCTGCCTCGGCCTCGGCCTCGGCCTGGGCCTCTGCCTGGGCGGCCTCTTGGGCCTCTAGCTGGGCCTCTAGCTGGGCCTCTGCCGCGATTTCTGCCGCGATTTCTTCGTAAATTTCCTCTGCCAGGACCTCTGCCTGGGCCTCTGCCAGGGCCTCTGCCAGGGCCTCTGCCTCGGCCTCTGCCGCGATTTCTGCCGCGATTTCTTGGTAAATTTCCTCTGCCTCGGCCTCTGCTTCACAAACTTGTGCCTCTTCTTTTGCCTCTTCTTTTGCCTCTTCTTCTGCCGCGATTTCTTGGCAAATTTCCTCTGCCTCGGCCTCGGCCTGAGAAACGATTTCAGGGGAAACTGCAACTTCGTCGGAATTTGCATTCTTGCTAGGCGAGACGTCCCCTAAATCACTTTTACTTCGATAAATTCCAGTTTTGGGACAAAAAGTAACGTCAATTACTTTTTGCAAAAGATAGTCTCTGAGAATCATATTAGTATTACTGGGATCCTCCAAATAATCGCTAATTAAGTTTTCCCGATAACCCGAATCAAATATTTTTTCAAACGAACTATCTAGATGTCTCGTAAAAGAGTTATCTTCGTTAATATCAATAAAAGCGTTAATATCAATAAAAGCTTCGTAGTTATCTTCGTTAATATCAAAATCTGGATTTTTCTTAGAAAAAATCCGAAAGAAGCGCTTTTGAAACCCTATATTATACATATATATCCACTCCACGGTATAATGAATTGTAAGAAATTATTATACGCAAACCTGTACTAATCTAATTAGTGAAACTGACGCTCACTAAACCAGACGAGCATAATGAAAACAAATGTTTTAAATTAAATTAAATTAAAAACTTAATCACTACTTGACTACTTGAGTCATGGATAAGCCAAATAATTAGAATCAAATTATTGATAGCCTTTCTATATATCATATTATATGATATGATATAATGCGAATACTCTTTTGTCAAGTTTGTCAAGTTTTTCGAAAAAATTTGAGAGTGAATCCCGATTTTCTACCCGATTTTCTATATAAAAATATTCATTTTTATTTTTTATGAAGCAAGTTTTTGTAAAAAATATTTTTTGAATCCCGATTTTTTATATATCAAAAAATATTAGATGATGCCTCATATAATATTATATATTATGAATACTCTTTTGTCAAGTTTGTCAAGTTTGTCAAGTTTTTCGAAATGAAGCAAGTTTTTGTAAAAAATATTTTTTGAATCCCGATTTTTTATATATCATTTTTTATATATCATTTTTTATATATCATTTTTTATATATCATTTTTTCTTTTTTATATATCATTTTTTATATATCATTTTTTCTTTTTTATATATCATTTTTTATATATCATTTTTTCTTTTTTATATATCATTTTTTATATATCATTTTTTATATATCATTTTTTATATATCATTTTTTATATATCATTTTTTCTTTTTTATATATCATTTTTTCTTTTTTATATATCATTTTTTATATATCATTTTTTCTTTTTTATATATCATTTTTTATATATCATTTTTTCTTTTTTATATATCATTTTTTATATATCATTTTTTCTTTTTTATATATCAAAAAATATTAGATGATGCCTCATATAATATTATATATTATGAATACTCTTTTGTCAAGTTTGTCAAGTTTTTCGAAATGAAGCAAGTTTTTGTAAAAAATATTTTTTTTTTCCCGATTTTCTATATATCAAAAAATATTAGATGATGCCTCATCTATCATTATATGATATGAATACTCTTTTGTCAAGTTTGTCAAGTTTTTCGAAATTTGTCAAGTTTTTCGAAAAAATATTTTTTTTTTCCCGATTTTCTATATTTTTCTATATAAAAATATTCATTTTTTATGAAGATGGATAACTGAAGATAGAAATCTTCATATACGAATATTTCATATACGAATATATATAAGAATTACGATTAAACTGCCCTACCCTTCATGGGCATCATTTTGTTTATGATGCCACAATATATATGTAACCCTTTTATGTAACCTTAAAAAAAAAAAAATGCAATGCTACTTGTTTAATCCTTTCTGATTTTGATTCGACTCAATCTTTTTAGTTTTTAGTAAAACTATTGGGATGGGACGAATTGAGGAATTCAATTAAGAAAAGGGGTTTGAATTCATGGATTACAAAGTGTCCATTGCTGGGAATTCAAATTTAATTTCTTTCCATACTTCACATGCAGCAGCCAGTTCAGGACTCCATTTGGCAGCTGTACGGATAATTTCATTACCCTCACGAGCAAGATCACGTCCCTCATTACGAGCCCGTACACATGCTTCTAGAGCTACTCGATTAGCGACGGCACCCGGTGCATTTCCCCAAGGGTGCCCTAAAGTGCCTCCTCCGAATTGGAGTACGGAATCATCTCCAAAGATCTCGGTCAGAGCAGGCATATGCCAAACGTGAATCCCCCCTGAAGCCACGGGAATAACACCTGGTAGAGAGACCCAATCTTGAGTGAAATAAATACCGCGGCTTCGATCTTTTTTAACAAAATCATCACGCAATAAATCAACAAAGCCCAAAGTGATGTCTCTTTCCCCTTCAAGTTTACCTACTACGGTACCAGCGTGAATATGGTCTCCGCCAGACATACGTAACGCCTTAGCTAATACACGAAAGTGTATACCATGATTTTTCTGTCTATCAATAACTGCATGCATTGCGCGGTGGATGTGCAGAAGTAAACCATTATCTCGGCAATAATGAGCCAAGCTAGTATTTGCAGTGAATCCTCCTGTTAAGTAGTCATGCATTACGATAGGAACTCCCAATTCTCTGGCAAATACAGCCCTTTTGATCATTTCTTCGCATGTACCTGCAGTAGCATTTAAATAATGCCCTTTTATTTCACCAGTTTCTGCCTGTGCTTTAAAAAGGGCTTCGGCACAAAATAAGAAACGATCTCTCCAACGCATAAATGGTTGAGAGTTCACGTTTTCGTCATCCTTGGTAAAATCAAGTCCACCGCGGAGACACTCATAAACAGCTCTACCGTAATTCTTAGCAGATAACCCCAATTTAGGTTTGATAGTACAACCCAATAGGGGGCGACCATACTTGTTCAACTTATCTCTCTCGACTTGGATGCCATGAGGTGGGCCCTGAAACGTTTTAGTATAAGCAGGGGGGATTCGCAAATCCTCCAGACGTAAAGCGCGTAGGGCTTTGAACCCAAATACATTCCCTACAATAGAAGTAAACATGTTAGTAACGGAACCCTCTTCAAAAAGGTCTAAGGGGTACGCTACATAAGCAATATATTGATTCTCCTCTCCAGCTACGGGTTCGAGATCGTAGCATCGGCCCTTATAACGATCAAGGCTGGTAAGCCCATCGGTCCACACGGTTGTCCATGTACCAGTAGAAGATTCAGCAGCTACCGCAGCCCCTGCTTCCTCAGGGGGAACTCCAGGTTGAGGAGTTACTCGGAATGCTGCCAAGATATCAGTATCCTTGGGGTTATACTCAGGAGTATAATAAGTCAATTTATAATCTTTAACACCAGCCTTGAATCCAACATTTGCTTTAGTCTCTGTTTGTGGTGACATAAGTCCCTCCCTACAACTCATGAATTCCAAATTCTCACAGAAACAAGGTCTACTCGAGATGAATTAGGAGTTAATGAAACCTTTCACAGAAAGCTATCAATCAATATTTTTAACTAATCAGAATTTCATTACTTTTCCATATTATTTGATTCACCAAATACATCATTATTGTAAACTCTTTCATATATACAACGCAACCCCATCCTTGTTTTTTTTTTCAAGTTTATAATCCTTGACCTTTCTATTTATTTCTATTTATTTCTATTTATGAGAATGCTTTTTTTTTTCGATGAACCGAGGAATCCCAAGCGGCCAGAATGCGGGAATATAAACTCTAAAAAAATTTTAGGTAGGGCTATACGGACTTGAACCGTAGACTTTCTCGGTAAAACAGATTGAACTTATTAGTATCAAAAAGATTCGAACTGTTTCAAAGACCCAACATGCACTTTTATGCATTGGGCTCTTTCATTAACTGATGAAAGAATCAGCGAGTCTACCATGATTTTATTGAAAGATCACAAGATGGTTCCGCATGTTCTGATTTCTTATTTATTTCGATTCCGATCTGAAAGCACTACCAAAGTGCTTCAAAGAAGGTTATGCTGACGTAGGGTTGCTTTTAGCTTAGATTAACCTAAGTTAAATGGAGTTTTCATCGCCCCGCTTTTTTTTACTTAAAAAAAATTCAATATGAAACTTCATACACCTTAAAGTTCATAGGCTAGACCGAAAATCGAATTTCTTGAAGTCTTTATACTTCATTATGCCTAGCATTCAATAGACTGAGTATTCACCTTATCAATATCTTAAATCAATATTGGGTTCTATTGAGTCCCTAAAAGGGAACCTAATTTTAACCAAATTGTCAGGCTATTTTTCTCTTTTTTCCTAAAAGGAATGGAGTAAGACATTGACTTCTGGATAAGTTTTTTGATTCCACAATATACTCCTCTGAAAAAACATTGGCGCACGTGTAAACGAGGCGCTCTACCTAACTGAGCTATAGCCCTTCCTTCTCCTTGATATATATTCTATCATGCCCAGAATCTTTTGTCAAGAGAAATATTACATGATTCAAGATCTTATTCTTTGAGTTACTTGATCGGTATTGCGCATAACAAGGATTCCCTTTATAATTCATCGACAGTTATGTTTCGTTCTCTTTATGATGATATCTTTATGATGATATATGATGATAAATGACCTACTTAACTCAGTGGTTAGAGTGTTGCTTTCATACGGCAAGAGTCATTGGTTCAAATCCAATAGTAGGTAGAACTTATTCTATATATTCTATATCAGAATCCATAATATTTGAATCCATAGTATTTAATAAGTTTTTCTACCCATATTATTTTCTTTTTCTTGATTTTTTATCTTTTCCATTTCATTTCTCTATTTCATTTTTGAATTTCAAAAATTGAAAATTTCCGTTGTATTAGAATCCGATTCTCTATTATGATGATGATTCTATTCAATTGGCAGAATAAGAATCAAAAGAACTTCTGTTAGTTCTTTTGATTCTTCGGACGCGCCAACTAGTTATAGTTACGAAATTGCGTTGATGGCCTCTACTCGTGCCCTAGCTCGTCTGAGAGCTAGATTTGCCTCAATTATTTGTCTCTTGCCCTCAGCTTTTCTCAAGCTAGCTTTTGCTATTTCAAAAGTTTGCTGAGCTTCTTGTGGATCAATGTCACTACCCTTCTCTGCATCATTTACTAAAACAGTGATTTCATTATTGCCTATTCTAGCGCAACCCCCCATCAGAGCTATCTTGAGCCATTGGTCGTTAAGGCGTATTCTCAAAATACCGATATCGACAATTGTGGTAATAAGCGCGTGATTTGGTAATATGCCAATTTGCCCACTGTTTGTGGATAAAATGATTTCTTTCACTTCTGAATCCCAAACAATTCGATTTGGGGTCAGTACACAAAGATTTAAGATCATTTCTTTAAGTTGTTCTCCATTTCTAAGTTCGTAGCCTTCGCAGTAGCTTCATCAATATTACCTACTAAATAAAAGGCCTGCTCGGGAAGACTATCTAATTCTCCGGAAAGGATCAATTGAAACCCTCTAATTGTTTCTGCTAAACCGACATATTTTCCCGGAGAACCGGTAAATACTTCGGCTACGAAAAAGGGTTGTGATAAGAAACGCTCAATTTTTCGTGCTCTTGCTACAGTTAAGCGATCCTCTTCGGATAATTCATCCAACCCAAGGATAGCTATAATGTCCTGAAGTTCTTTGTAACGTTGTAAAGTTTGCTTAACTCTTTGCGCAGTTTCATAATGTTCGTTACCAACAATCTGGGGTTGTAGCATAGTTGACGTTGAATCTAAAGGATCTACTGCTGGATAGATACCTTTAGCAGCTAATCTTCTTGATAATACAGTAGTAGCATCTAAATGTGCAAATGTCGTGGCAGGAGCAGGGTCAGTCAAATCGTCCGCAGGTACATAAACTGCTTGAATAGAAGTTATGGACGCCTCTTTGGTAGAAGTAATTCTTTCTTGTAAAGAACCCATTTCGGTACTAAGAGTGGGTTGATAACCCACAGCGGAAGGCATTCTACCCAATAAGGCGGATACTTCGGACCCTGCTTGCACGAAACGAAAGATATTATCGATAAATAGAAGTACGTCTTGTTTATTAACATCTCGGAAATATTCCGCCATAGTTAAGGCAGTCAAACCAACTCTCATACGAGCTCCCGGCGGTTCATTCATCTGCCCATAGACTAGGGCAACTTTTGATTCTGTAATATTTTTTTCATTAATTACTCCAGATTCTTTCATTTCCACGTAAAGATCATTTCCTTCACGAGTACGTTCACCTACTCCGGCAAATACGGATACACCCCCATGAGCTTTCGCAATATTGTTGATTAATTCCATAATGAGTACTGTTTTACCTACTCCAGCTCCCCCGAAAAGCCCGATTTTTCCTCCACGGCGATAAGGGGCTAAAAGATCTACGACCTTAATTCCTGTTTCAAAAATAGAGAATTTTGTATCTAACTGTATAAAGGTAGGCGCAGATCTATGAATAGTGGATGTTGTGCGAGTATCTACAGGACCTAATTCATCAATGGGTTCTCCAAGTACATTGAAAATTCGGCCTAAAGTTGCCCCGCCGACTGGAACACTTATAGGAGCTCCTGTGTCAATCACTTCCATTCCTCGTGTTAACCCCTCTGTAGCACTCATAGCTACAGCTCGAACTCGATTATTTCCTAATAATTGCTGTACTTCACAAGTTACATTACTTTGTTGACCAATAGTATCTCGACCCTTAATTACCAGAGCGTTGTAAATATTAGGCATCTTGCCCGGGGGAAAAGCTACATCTAGCACTGGGCCAATGATTTGAGCGATATGCCCTAGGTTCGTTTTTTCAAGTGCGGAAACTTCAGGACCAGAAGCAGTAGGATTGATTCTCATAATAATGGATTGTTTACTTATTTTCAATTTCAATGAGTGAGTTTTCAAGTTCAACTAACTCATTTTCACCAAGTGGATGAATAAAAAAAAGCTTCAGGAAGCCTTTCATTTGTCTATCATTATAGACAATACTATCCATATTATCTATGGAATTCGAACCTGAACTCTATTTTCGATTTCATTTTTTTCTATTCTATATTCTATATAATGAATTTACGATTCACTATTTCTATTTCATGGGCCCTTTCATTTTGTCTTTCAACATAAAACATAATGAGAATTCCATTTTAAATTCCTTTTTTTTGTTATAGAGAATCGAAAGCGAGGTGAAAGGGCAAAGAAGGGAGTCTTATTTTCATATATACAAACACAAGCCTCTTTTTTTTTTTCAGTTATTTTTTTCCCTTCCACCTTTCTAGAATAACAAAACAGATTCTTCCAATGTATAAAATAAGAATTCCAACAGCTTTTGCTACTCTAACCTTCCTAGCCACGATTTTTTCTTTTTTTTTTTAGACATTTCGCCTCGAAATAAGAAATTGTATTGATACCTAGTATCAAACAAAAGCATAATATAATAAATAACAATAAGTAGTCAAAATAAGTAGTAAATAGAAATGGATAAAGAAATAGTGGGTTCCTTCGTTTCTATGGTTATTTCTTAAACGGTGAGGTCTTCCCTATACACCGGAGCCCTCTCCTTTCCTTTAATAATCGTTTAATCGATGCTATTGTTAACTTGTACAGTTCACACTTTTTTGGCTCTACCTCGAAATTCTCCAGTAATAGATCTTTCACAACGAGATCTATCTATACAGTAACGGTATTTAATTATGAAGATTAGCTGATTAGCTGACCCTGTTAGTCCGTTCTTGAAAGAGTCGAGGCATAAATTTTGGCCTTTTCCTTTTTTTTTAATAAGATTTCCCCTGCTTAACGGCTAATCATTTGCTACCAATGGGGAATTCTTTCATTTGAAAATGGAGATGATTGAATTTTCACTAATAGAAACCATAAATTTGATACACAATAGAAAGATATGATAGATCTTCTTTTTTAGATAGTGTTTTAGATATTAGATAGTGAATGGGTTTCTCCCATTCTATCCTATTCATCGGTATTGATCGCGAATAGTGGAAAATGCGTTTCCTTTCTTTTGTTCCAATCCACAATCCGAACGAGTCGCACATACACCCGAATACATATTCCTCGGCGCTGAGGACATCCCCTAAGAGCAGGGGTTTTGTTGACCTTTCTGACTGGCTGTCTTGCCTTTCTAATAAGTTGTTTAACGGTTGGCATGATGAATCATATACATAATATGTTGGTTTAGGTCGCTCCTAACCTATTATTCGGAGGATTAGAGATTCCTTCTATTCCTTCTATGATTTGTATGATATTTCTGTTATTTTCTTCTAGTTTTTCCTATACCATCAATAATTCCATAATCTCGAGCTTCTCTTGCTGACATATAAAAATCCCTTTCCAGATCTGCGAGTATGGTCTCTAAAGGTTGACCTGTTCTTCTTGCATAAACTGAGGCGATGGTTTCCTGAATGACCGTTAGTTCGTCCACTTCCGAGAATAAACTATCTAAGTCATCCATGGGGGCGGCTTCGTCGTCGTCGTCGTAGTCGTCGTCGTCGTAGTCGTCGTCGTCGTAGTCGTCGTTCGAAAAATGAGCATGCGGTTGATGGATCATTATCCTAGCGTGAGGGAATGCAAAACGTTTGAAACTCTTTCCCGTGGCCAGGAGAAAAGATGCCATTGAAGCAGCCATTCCGACGCATACTGTTCGTACATCTGAGGTCACTGCCTGCATTGCATTGAAAATACTCATACCTGAGACTACCCATCCCCCGGGAGAGTTTATAAAAAGAGTAAAATCGGTGCTAGTCTCGTGTCCATTGAGATACATGAAAAGAGCGAGAAGGTGATTCGTGACCTCGGTATCAATATCTCTACATAAAAAGAGTAATTTACTTTCATAAAGTGCATCGTATAAGTCAATCCAAACAATGGATTCAGTGTCATCAGGTCCCTCTGGGGGAAAAGTAATAGGTACTAGAGGTACACCAAGAGGCATTGTAATTTACTCCTTACAGTATTTACAGTATTAAAGAATCGGGGTTCCGAAAGTGTTAAAACATCTCGGGGTTCCTAAAGTGTTAAAACATCTATGATCATGATATGAATTAAGTAGATTAATAATACAGGTCCTTCTTCCATTTTATGTGCAGATTAGATATGTGCAGATTAGATAAGTTAAATTGTCAACATCCATGTCTTAATAGGAATTAAGTAGATTAATTAAGTAGATTAATAATACAGGTCCTTCTTCCATTTTATGTGCAGATTAGATAAGTTCAGTGGATTCGAGAAGTTCATAACAAAAAAAGAAATAAAAATAACGGAAGAAATAAAGTCAAATTATTACGAAGAAGCCTTTTGAATGATGAAGAAACCCGTATGGATTCGCGCATATAAAAAGAGGTTAACCTCCCATTGCGTATTGATGCTTATCGGGTATAGAATAGATCTGCTTCTCTTTGTTCCTACAAATGGAATTGGAACGTTCTGACTAAAATACTAAACAGAATAGAAAAAGGATTAATCCTTTATTCGGAAAAATTCACTGAACAAAGGGAGATCCATAACAGAGTTTTTAATCTAGTGTAATAAAGTTCCATAGTGTTTCTTATTGGTTAATATTACTAATTATTAGTACGTTAATATTTTTTTATTATAATATTTGTTAATATTAATAATTCGTTTTAAGGGAAGGGGTATTTCCATGGGTTTGCCTTGGTATCGTGTTCATACCGTCGTATTGAATGATCCCGGTCGTTTGCTATCTGTGCATATAATGCATACAGCTTTGGTTGCCGGCTGGGCCGGTTCGATGTCTCTATATGAATTAGCAGTTTTTGATCCCTCTGACCCAGTTCTGGATCCAATGTGGAGACAAGGTATGTTCGTAATACCCTTCATGACTCGGTTAGGAATAACCAATTCATGGGGTGGTTGGAGTATCACAGGAGGAACTATAACGAATCCGGGTATTTGGAGTTATGAGGGTGTGGCTGGGGCGCATATTGTCTTTTCTGGTTTGTGTTTCTTGGCAGCTATCTGGCATTGGGTGTTTTGGGATCTAGAAATTTTTTGTGATGAGCGTACAGGAAAACCTTCTTTAGATTTGCCTAAGATCTTTGGAATTCATTTATTTCTCTCAGGAGTAGCTTGTTTTGGGTTTGGCGCTTTTCATGTAACGGGATTGTATGGTCCTGGAATATGGGTGTCCGATCCTTATGGACTAACTGGAAAGGTACAATCTGTAAATCCGGCGTGGGGTGTGGAAGGTTTTGATCCCTTTGTTCCGGGAGGAATAGCCTCTCATCATATTGCAGCGGGCACTCTGGGCATATTGGCCGGCTTATTCCATCTTAGTGTCCGTCCGCCCCAACGGCTATACAAGGGATTACGTATGGGAAATATTGAAACCGTGCTTTCCAGTAGTATCGCGGCTGTCTTTTTTGCAGCTTTTGTTGTTGCTGGAACTATGTGGTATGGTTCAGCAACTACCCCGATTGAATTATTTGGTCCCACTCGTTATCAATGGGATCAAGGATACTTTCAGCAAGAAATATATCGAAGAGTTGGTGCTGGGCTAGCCGAAAATAAAAGTTTATCCGAAGCTTGGTCTAAAATTCCTGAAAAATTAGCCTTTTATGATTACATTGGAAATAATCCGGCAAAGGGTGGATTGTTCCGAGCGGGCTCAATGGACAACGGGGATGGAATAGCTGTTGGGTGGCTAGGACATCCTATCTTTAGAGATAAAGAAGGACGTGAACTTTTTGTACGTCGTATGCCTACTTTTTTTGAGACATTTCCTGTTGTTTTGATAGACGAAGACGGAATTGTTAGAGCCGATGTTCCTTTTCGAAGGGCAGAATCGAAGTATAGTGTCGAACAAGTAGGTGTAACTGTTGAGTTTTACGGTGGGGAATTAAATGGAGTCAGTTATAGCGATCCTACTACTGTGAAAAAATATGCTAGACGCGCTCAATTAGGTGAAATTTTTGAATTAGATCGTGCTACTTTAAAATCCGACGGTGTTTTTCGTAGCAGTCCCCGGGGTTGGTTTACTTTTGGACATGCTTCGTTTGCTCTGCTTTTTTTCTTCGGACATATTTGGCATGGCGCTCGAACCTTGTTCAGAGATGTTTTTGCTGGTATTGATCCAGATTTAGACGCTCAAGTGGAATTTGGAGCATTCCAAAAACTTGGAGATCCAACTACAAGAAGACAAGCAGTTTGATATAGCATTGATCTCGTACTTTTGTTTCCATTTTTGTAATTTGACAATTTGACATAGGGTATCGGGTACCCCTTGATTTGACTTGCCGCTTTTCTTCGACTTTTGCTCTTTTTTTTATCCGGGGGACAATCCCAACTAAACAGGTATGGAAGCTATAATTGTAAACCACGATCGAATCTATGGAAGCATTGGTTTATACATTCCTTTTAGTCTCGACTCTAGGAATCATTTTTTTCGCTATCTTTTTTCGAGAACCCCCTAAAGTTCCAACTAAAAAGTAAAAAGATAAAATGATTTTTTATTATCTTAATTGAAGTAAAGAGTTGAAGTAGAGAGCCCCCCAATATTGGGTGGGGGGCCCTCTACTTCAACTAGTCCCCATGTTCCTCGAATGGATCTCTTAGTTGTTGGGAGGGTTGCCCAAAAGCAGTATATAAGGCATACCCAGTAAAACTTACAAGTAAACCAGATATAGAGATGGCGACTAGTGTTGCTGTTTCCATTATTAATTAATATATAATTTTCTTAATTTTAAGACCACAATGGATCTATGATAAGATCATTTATTTACAACGGAATGGTATACAAAGTCAACAAATCTTAATTAATACAAAATAGGATTTATGGCTACACAAAGTGTAGAGGGTAGTTCTAGATCTGGTCCACGACGAACAATTGTAGGGGATTTATTAAAACCGTTGAATTCAGAATATGGTAAAGTAGCTCCTGGGTGGGGAACTACTCCTTTGATGGGCGTCGCAATGGCTCTATTTGCGATATTCCTATCTATTATTTTAGAGATTTATAATTCTTCTGTTTTACTGGATGGGATTTCAATGAATTAGATTTACAAGAATTGCTAAGTCCCATCTTTTGAATATTTCATTTGAATACTTAATACAAAGTGAAACATTTTTGTCTCGGTTTTTAGCCTAATCCTATTCTATTTTTCTATTCAATTTTGGTAGTTTGATCGTGGAATTTTCTTTTTTGATATTTCTGGAATATGAGTGTGCGACTTGGTATAATAGATCCTATTAATAGTGCAGAAAATGAGTCTGTCATCTTGATAAAGATGGTTTTTTATCTCGTCAGATATTTATTCTAGTATCTGTAGCACGGAATATATGAAATGGATTACGAAGTATTAGAACTATGATTCATACTTAATATTCAGATCCCGTGGCCAACCTACAAAAAATTTCAAAAAATTAGAAAGTCTAAATGAAAAGATTTTTGAAACTTTTTGTCTATACTTATCTTATTTTGATAAAAATCAAAAGACAACTCTCTCTTTGGATTTTTCGTCATTATATTTATTCATTCCATAAGTGATGATACGACGATTCTTGCTCGGGGAATCTTTGTACTAACTTTAAAGGCTTTTTTCAATCATCGTGGTTCTAGTATGAATCTGAGGTTTCCGATTGATTTATAGAATCTTAACAAGAAAATGCCTATCAATCAATAAAAAAAAAAAAGAAAACGCCGGTAAGGCTGCATTACATAAACAAAAAAAAATACTCAATTAAAGAAAAAAATGGGTAAATAGAAGATTCAAGAGGCCCGTAAGGATCAACATCAAAAAATGGATGAGCCGACTTGACATTTTAGCATTATAACCACAAAGAAGAGTTTTCGGATTTTTCTTTTTTCCTTTTCTTCTCTTCCAAGAGAATTCTTGAATCATAGAATTCAAATTAAGAAGTTTCTATCACACATATCCGTTTCAACTAGTATTTGGGGTTTTCTGTTTGAGCTGTACGAGATGAAATTTTCATATACGGTTCTCAGAGGGGGAGTTTTCTTGGTTTACCTATCTCAATAAAGTCTATGATTGGTTCGAAGAGCGTCTCGAGATTCAGGCGATTGCGGACGATATAACTAGTAAATACGTTCCTCCTCATGTCAATATATTTTATTGTTTAGGAGGAATTACGCTTACTTGTTTTTTAGTCCAAGTAGCTACAGGGTTTGCTATGACTTTTTACTATCGTCCGACCGTTACTGAAGCTTTTGCTTCAGTTCAATATATAATGACTGAAGCTAACTTTGGTTGGTTAATCCGGTCTGTTCATCGATGGTCAGCAAGTATGATGGTATTAATGATGATCCTACATGTATTTCGTGTGTATCTCACAGGTGGCTTTAAAAAACCTCGTGAATTAACTTGGCTTACAGGTGTGGTTCTTGCTGTATTGACAGCATCCTTTGGCGTAACTGGTTATTCTTTACCTTGGGACCAAATTGGTTATTGGGCAGTCAAAATTGTAACAGGCGTGCCGGAAGCTATTCCTATAATAGGATCCCCTTTAGTAGAGTTATTACGTGGAAGTGCTAGTGTAGGACAATCGACTTTGACTCGTTTTTATAGTTTACATACTTTTGTATTACCTCTTCTTACTGCCGTATTTATGTTAATGCATTTTCTAATGATACGTAAGCAAGGTATTTCGGGTCCTTTATAGCTTTATAAAGAATATAGATCATAGATATTTGTAATCAATCATTGATCGATTGGGGGAGGGAGGATAGTATTTTATTGC